CGCGGTAGCATTTGTACAGATAAGGTTCCTCTACCTCACATGAATTCTTCTTGATATAGATCGATATAGGATCAATGGGGGAATTACTTAGAAATAGATTTTGTGCAAGAGCCCTTCCTATCTGATAGAAAAGGATCCCATGATCTTGAACCGATCTTACCTTGCCTCGCAACTCCCAAGTTTGTCTATGAAGAGCAGATCGAATTATATTAGTGTCTACCATTGATTTCTTCTGTGTAATACTAATTGATAGGGCCGCATTAGTAAGTGCTACAACATCTTCTATAGTGGAACCCATGCGTATGGACCCGAATCCCTTAGTATGGAGCATTTTCTTTTCCAAGTGAAATCCCCTAGTATATGAAAGAGTGAAAAACAACTTTCGTTGTTGTGGAATAAGAAGTGTTCGTATCTTAATGCATGTATGTAACTTATTCGGGGCTATTAGAGCGGGATCCACTTTTTGCGGAATATGAGTCGAAGCAATAACAAGACTATTTTGAGTGGAAGATCTTTCACAATCCCTGGAGAGATGTTTCACTAATAGACCCAGGGATAAGTAATTCGACTCCTTCGCATCCAGCTCATGAATGTTTGGAATCCATATTATGCAAGGAGACATTGCTTTTGCGAATTGGAATTGAAGGGCGATATAAATTTTGTCTAGTTCCGGCATCATATACATATTCATGCTCTTTCGAGTCTCCCACTCCGTATCAAAGATGATATCATGAACATCAATATCCTCATCAATATCCTCATCAATATCCTCACGAACATCAATAGCGTCATCACTATCGAAATCAAAATCCTCACAAAAATCCTCATCCATAGGCAAATCCCGAAACTTATACTGGTTAACCGTTGACTTGTTCAGAAATACCCTAATTAAAGGAAGATAGGAGTTTGCCGCTAGGTATTTGACCAAATAGGATCGTCCAGTTCCTAGAGAACCTATCAATAAAATACCACTAGAGGGGGATAGGGCTAAGCGGAGCGAAAAAGGTTTTCGGAAATGAAAACTATTCGCCCCACACGAGGTTTCTGAATAAGTGATTGTCTGATAATGAGCAAGAAATATACGTCTTTCCGCTAAACAGAGTGCATTGAACTCATAATTCATTAGAAACTTTTTATGAATGTCAACTAAGGATCGTAAGTAAATTGCTCCCGGCTCTTCAATCATTTGATAACCGGAGTCATTCTTTGATAAATGATCACTATGAGTCAGACTCAATAGAATTTGATCAATCCTTTTTTCTGTCGTTAAGGTGACGAAATGACGGAATAAATCTCTTTCTTTATCCTCAACCAACTCACTGGTCGCGATAAAGGATTCTATTGGATCATCAATCCAATCACTGTTCACGTTTTTTTTTTTTATTAGAAACCAAAAAAGAGCCTTACTTCTATGGCTCAGATGTCTTGTATTTATCGAAAAAGTGATTCGATTAATGGGATTTGGTATGATACTTATGAGATCGATGAGATTGATATTCCAAAATTTCTTATTAGAGCGTATTGATTTGACCCCATAAGCGGGACCACCACCCCACAGCATGTTGCGTATTTCTTCTAGAAAATCTCCTAATTGTTCCAGAGCAACTAGAAAGAGATTCTTTAAAGAATTCCGTTCAGATGGAGGATACCTATCCAGAAGTTTTTGTAACTCAATCATGTATGATGGAATCATCAAGGGTTTGACCTTTTCGAACTCTGTCGGTAACTCAATATAGGCTCGGGAAGTAACGAGAAGATGTGTACAAACGAGATATCCAGCAACAAGAAGAAGGAAAACGGTTGAATAGACCAACTCCCCAACATTTGGGGATATCAGATGTGTCCATATCAATGGTGGCTGATGAATCATTTCTGCGGGCAGAAGAAAATGAAAATTAGGTAAACAATTACTCGAAATCTCACTTATCAGATCCCATTGGGGAAGACCCAACTTTTTCTTAAGAATTCGCCCTGATCGATGCATAATATCACGAAAAACGGATACAAATTTTTGAATGCTACTTAGTATCGGTAATAGGTCTGAAACGGTCTCTAAAAATAGAAATTTTAGATATTTGTACCCTGTCGAAGTAAGGAACCATGGCATATATTTTTTGAATCGATTCCATTTTGAGAGAATTGAAAAAGCAGTATCTCGTCGAAGGATTCTATCCATCTCCGCTTTTTCAACGCGTTTCTTTAGACCAAGATTCCGTTTTTTCCTCTTTTCAGACTGATACAAGTTCTCCCTTTCTGAATCAGATCGATTCATATCCGAAAGAAGTTGACAATAAGTTCTTTCCAAATTTTCTATTTGTCCCTCTGTTCCAGGTGTTCCAGAAATGTCTGCGCATGCAATGTGAGTCAAACCCATGTTTAAGAGATACTGATACAAGTTCTCCCTTTCTGAATCAGATCGATTCATATCCGAAAGAAGTTGACAATAAGTTCTTTCCAAATTTTCTATTTGTCCCTCTGTTCCAGGTGTTCCAGAAATGTCTGCGATCGAATAACTACGAACGAACGGGTCGTATCGAATTGGAAAATGGAAAGATTTGTCCAAGATTGGTGAAATAGTATCTCTCTCCAAAAAGGCATGTTTTTTTTTACCGCCGCACAAAGAAAAGATTTTGTTGCGAATGAACAAGGTATTCAAGAATTGTCCATATGTAAAATCATAATTCTTGATACGGGCCTTTTCCACATAAAAAGGGAATCTTTTCTTACAATAGAAAGGGAACTGATGTAGATTATTCAAGAATCGAAGTCGATTTGCTTTATAAAAAGCAGATATCAAGGAACTTCTATCAAATGGTTTCACGGGATTCAGCCAATTGTCTTGATGGTGGCATATCCTTGAGAAATAGGAAGAATCCGTGTTATCAAAAGATTTCCTGTTGAAGAAAAATGGTGATATGGCTCCTCGATTGATCTTCGATTTTTCGGAAGTATCCTGATCGAAGGGTTTCCATTTTTTCAAATGAAGGATTCGAAAACCTGTCGGACCTTTCATGATACGGATATCGGACCTATAAATGGGGATATTCCCGAAACTCACAAACAAAAAAGGAAGTGAGTTAGACAAAAAAATAAATGACACTGACTTGAACCAATCCCAATCCCAATCAATCGAATTAAGTACCGTCTTAAGTAACTTGGGCACAAATTTAAGTAACTTGGGCACAAAGAAACGAAGTAAGCCAGCTAACTCTTCCAAATCAAGTAACTTCGGCAAAAGGAAACGAAGTGACGTAGCAAAATCAAAATCTTCTGTGTCGATCAAGTCAGACCAATCAATCGAATTACGTAACTTGTGAAACCATGACAAAAAATTAAGTAACAAGTTAAGTAACAAGTTAAGTAACTTGTTTAACTTGTTAAGTAACTTGTTTAACTTGTTAAGTAACTTGTTAAGTAACTTGTTAAGTAACTTGGGCACAAAGTTAAGTAAGTTGGACAAAAGGAAAGGAAGTGACTTAGCAAAATCTTTTTTACGGCACATTTCCTCAGAAATGAAATGTTCCAAATGTTCATGGAAATTCTTGAAGCCATCAGACCATTTGGCCCTAGATGCATTAGGATTCCAATTCATGGATCTATCGGTTCGAGAAAGAAAAAGAATAGGATCGAACCCTTTCTTCTTCTGGGTTTTTTTTAAATTTGATAAATGTTGGTTGATCGTATAACTCATTAGAGTTCTATGATTCAGAGTATCATTTCCTATTTGATCTCTTTGAATTCCATATTCAAAGTTGCGATCGGATCTATTCATTAACAAGAATTGATTCAATACATTTTTTATGTACCCATAGGTGTTATATTGGATTTGAATCAGATTTCGGATCAATCCGTATTGATTGACTGCCTCGACCCATTTTTTTGGGATCCTTCGATAAAAAAATTCATTCTCTTCATAAAAAATAGGAGGTAGAACCAATAAAGATTTCTTTTTCGATTCATCCCTGGAGTTGAATACCTCATTCAAGAATTGTTTTTGATCCAATCCAATAAAAAAATAAAATCCCTTATGATACACCCGATCCGCCTCGGTTATTGATAGAATGAAAAGATTTGCCATTTCTTGAAATCTCTCTTCTGCTTCGGAGTCCCATCCCGGATCTGAGGAAATAGAATGAATTGAGACAGTCTTTTGTAAATGACTAATCATCTTGAATAGATTCACTATTTCTTTCTTTTCCGCTCGCCTCAAAGCGACAAAAGAAACATCTTGTTCTTTCTTTTTCTTCAACAATTTCGGATCTCTAGCGGGCCTACCCGGAGGATTCGAACGCAGATGAAGTTCTGACAATGGGTCAGAGAAAAAAGAACGAATGGATATTGTAGGACTCCCAATAACTTCTTCGATTTCTTCCGGAGGGAGATGCTTATTCATCTCCTTCTCACCTTCCGTGAATAGTCCGTCCATTGGGGAATATCCAGCCATTGGGGAATATCCAGATTGATCAGAAGATCCCTTCAATTGGCTAGACTCCTTGCAGATCGGATCATCCATCTCTTTACGATCCAAGAAAGAGCTGTCAGAGATCTTTTTTCCTTTTGGAAGAAAAGGGAGTGAAACAATCAATCTATTGATATTGGAACACCAAAAAGATTCTTCCAATGTATCATTTCTGGGTCCAATGGAATTCATAGGTATAGGAAGAAGCCCTCTCAAAAAGAGATTCTTCCTTTCGATAAAATTCGAATTCCTAAGACGATAAATAAGGAACACTACTACAAATAGTGGTAAAGACTTTACTATACCCTTGATCCGATTGCTTAATGAACCTTGTGAATTGTGTGAAAGTAAGAGAATCCAAATTCGCAAGTCCAAGAGTTTTATAAAGCGCTCTTGATTGAAAAATATCCGAATGAAAAATACCAGTAACTTTAATTTAGTCCATGAAAAATCGGGAGAAGTCTCCAGCTCTCGCAAGAGTCCTCTCAACTCCACTACAAGCCAAAAATAGAAATCATATCTCCGATTTCTACATCTCTTT